ATTTAGTTATTAGTAAAGCCGAAGTTAGCAAGGGTACTACTGTAAAAAAATTGAAACCTCGAGCTCGGGGTCGGGGTTATCCAATAAAAAGAACCGCTTGCCATATAAGAATTGTGTTGCAAGATACGTCTTGGTATGAGTGGTATGAGTATGAAAAAACTATAGAATATCTCTTATAAAAGATGAATGAAAAAAAAAAGAAGCACGAAGCTATGACGGATTATTCTATGTATAATAGTGGGGGATTATGGGACAAAAAATAAATCCACTCGGTTTCAGACTTGGTACAACCCAAAGTCATCATTCTGTTTGGTTTGCACACCCAAAGAATTATTCCCGAGGTCTGCAAGAAGATCAAAAAATACGACATTGTATCAAAAATTATATACAAAAAAATATGAGAATATCCTATGGTGTCGAGGGAATTGCACGCATAGAAATTCGAAAAAGAATTGATCTGATTCAAGTCATAATCTATATGGGATTCCCTAAGTTATTACTAGACAGTGGAATCCGAAGAGTTGAAGAATTGCAGAGGAATATACAAAAAGAACTGAACTGTTTGAACCAAAAACTCAACATTACGGTGACAAGAATTCCAAGCCCTTATGGACAACCTAATATTCTTGGAGAATTTATAGCGGGGCAATTAAAGAATCGAGTTTCGTTTCGAAAAGCAATGAAAAAAGCAATAGAATTAACTGAACAGGCGGATACAAAAGGAATTCAAGTCCAAATTGCAGGACGCCTCGATGGAAAAGAAATAGCACGTGTCGAATGGATCAGAGAAGGTAGGGTTCCCCTACAAACCATTCGGGCTAAAATTGATTATTGTTTCTATACAGTCGGAACGATCTATGGGGTATTAGGCCTAAAAATTTGGATATTTCTAGAGGATTAATAAGAATACGTTACTTGTCTTTCTTCTTTATGCGATATCCATTGCAAAAAAAAAAATAAAAAACAACAAACTCTTTGCTTTCAGTCTTTTTTTATTTCTGAATTTTTTTTTAATGACAACTCTTAATTTCTATAGCTATAGGATTGCATAAAAAAATGATTAATGATTTTATAGAATTGCTATGCTTAGTGTGTGCCTCGTTAGTTTTTTTGAGAAGATAGGATTAAAAAAAGGAACCGACCTTTACTATGAACTCATTACTCTAGAACTAATAACCAACTCATCGCTTTGCATTATCTGGATACCAAAAAAAAGCAGTCAAAATATGATATATTGATCATATACTTGTAGCAACTGCAAGATTTCTTGTATTGCATAGAAAAGAAAACCAATCGAATTGTGATAGAAAATAAAGTATACAGATAAAAGGAAGGTTGATAGAAAGCTAGAAAAAAATTGAATGATATATAATTCCAATATGTATGTAAGGTTTATGAGTCTTCTCATAAAAACACAAATCAAATAAGGCAATGTAATAAAGCATCAATACGGATTGATCTAGTTATGGGCGAATCAGTTCGTTCATATAAAAATAAAAAAAATCAAGAGCCTCGAGCCAATAAAGACTGAGAAGATTGACTCAAGAAAAAATCTTCTGCGGGGGCTCCGTTGTAGAATTCAAACCTAACCATGAATTGAGAAGCAATGGGAACGAAAGAACCCACGAATACGGGGGATTCCATTGAAAAACGAATCTTAATAATTCATTGGGTGGGATGGCGAAACGAACCAGGAACCAATTCATTTATTCCCAAAAGGCATGAACGAATCCTACAGCTGAAATAGATTTGAAAAAGTCAATATTCGCCCGCGAAGTTTTTTAGTAGATTACTGCTATTCAATCTCATTCGATTCTTTTATTTTTAATTTTGAATAAAAAATCAAAGCAAAAAGAAATAACAAAAACACATTCTTCATAAATCAAATTGATTAAAATGTTTCTAAATCCAAACAAGATATCAAAATTTCGAATTTCGAATAGATTAATTGAAATCTTAAAAAATCCAGGATTCAGTATATTTTACGAAAATTCTAAAATTGGAATCGTTTCGTTCGCGAGGAGCCGGATGAGGAGAAACTCTCATGTCCGTTTCTGTAGTAGAGATGGTATTGAGAAAGAACCATCCACTATAACCCCCAAAAAACCAGATTTCGTAAACAACATAGAGGAAGAATGAAAGGGATATCTTCTCGAGGAAGCCGTATTTCTTTCGGTAAATATGCTCTTCAGGCACTTGAGCCCGCTTGGATTACATCTAGACAAATAGAAGCAGGTCGGCGGGCAATGACCCGAAATGTGCGCCGTGGTGGAAAAATCTGGGTATGTATATTTCCGGACAAACCTGTTACGTTAAGACCTACGGAAACACGTATGGGTTCAGGGAAGGGATCCCCCGAATATTGGGTAGCTGTAGTTAAACCAGGTAGAATACTTTATGAAATGGGTGAAGTTGGAGAAAATATAGCCAGAAAGGCTATTTCAATAGCGGCGTCCAAAATGCCTATACGAACTCAATTTATTATGTCAGGTTAGACAGGGGAAAAAAGTCTTAGAGATAAAAAAACAATTGTGGGTTTCTTTTATTTTGAATTTGAACAAGAATATTTCTTTTTTTTTTACTTCGACTTTCTCTTTGCATTGAAAGAACAGATTCAAAACAAAAATGATATGATTCAAGCTCAAACCCATTTGAATGTCGCGGATAACAGCGGGGCTCGAAAATTGATGTGTATTCGAATCATAGGAGCTAGTAATCGCCAATATGCTCATATTGGCGACATTATTGTCGCTGTGATTACGGATGCATTACCAAACACATCTCTAGAAAGATCAGAAGTGATCAGAGCTGTAATTGTTCGTACTTGTAAAGAACTTAAACGCAACAACGGCATGATAATACGATATGATGACAATGCAGCAGTTGTTATTGATCAAGAAGGAAATCCAAAAGGAACTCGAGTTTTCGGCGCGATTGCACGAGAATTGAGACAGTTAAATTTCACTAAAATAATTTCATTATCACCTGAAGTATTATAGTATCACATCCGACTTAATAGAGTAGAGTCCTACTCGTCTACTTAGTTATTGAATGAAATAGATAACTTAAATTTAGTGAATCAAATTTTATCTGACGCGTATCTCTTTATTTAGTTCAAATATTTGAAAATTCAATAAAATAATTTGAAGTATTTTATTGTTTATATTATTTAAAAATATAATAAAAATATAAAATTTATTATTAAATTTATTAATATAATTATTAATATAATATTAAACATTTTGAAACATTCTTATTGTTATTGAATATTTTTTTTATTACATAAAAAGTTACATAAAAAGGCAAAAAAAAGCATGTTGATTAGATCAAAAACGTGGAGGCAACAAAAATTTTAATTTATCATGGGTAGAGACACTATTGCTGACGTAATAACCTCTATACGAAATGCTGACATGAATAGAAAAGGGATGGTTCAAATAGAATCTACTAACATCACGGAAAACGTTGTAAAAATGCTTTTACGAGAGGGGTTTCTTGAAAACGTGAGAAAACATCAGGAAAACAACAAATATTTTTTGGTTGTAACCCTACGACATAGAAGGAATAGAAAAGGAATGTATCCAACTATTTTAAATTTAAAACGGATCAGTAGGCCTGGTCTACGAATCTATTCTAACTATCAACGAATTCCTAGAATTTTAGGCGGGATGGGAATTGTAATTCTTTCTACTTCTCAAGGGATAATGACAGACCGAGAGGCTCGACTGGAAGGAATTGGGGGAGAAATTTTGTGTTATATATGGTAATCCTTCTTATATCTGAATTGTCGCCAAAATAGAATTGACTATTTGTCAAAAGAAAAAAAGACGTGTTAATTACTCTTAACATTATTTGATATTTCGAGAGGTTTTAACTAAAACGAAAAGAAAAAAAAAAATGGATTCCTAATTCATAATAACAAGGATTCGAATGATTAGGTGCTTTTTTTTTAACCATCAGCATTTCTTTGATGAGAATACAATTCGAGGTTGGGGTTTCAAATTTCAAGAAATTTATTTTCTTCCAATAAGTATACTCAGAATTCAGTTTAGGAATGACAACTATGAAAATAAGAGCCTCCGTTCGTAAAATTTGTGATAAATGTCGATTGATCCGTAGGAGAGGACGAATTAAAGTAATTTGTTCCAATCCGAGACATAAACAAAGACAAGGATAATCTTTTGAAAATGGACTCAATAACATAACATAAAGTAACCAATAAAAAAATAGGATCTGTTTTGACATGAAATGGATATATCCATATACCTCGAATTTCTCGTTATAAGATGATAAAGTAAAGTATGGCAAAATCTATACCAAGAACTGGTTCACGGAGAAATGCCCGGATTGGGTCACGTAAGAATATACACCGAATATCAAAGGGCGTTATTCATGTTCAAGCAAGTTTCAACAATACCATTGTGACTATTACAGATGTCCGAGGTCGGGTAATCTCTTGGGCCTCCGCCGGTACTTGTGGATTCAAAGGTACAAGAAGAGGGACTCCATTTGCTGCTCAAACCGCAGCCGGAAAGGCTATTCGTACAGTCATAGATCAAGGTATGCAACGAGCAGAAGTGATGATCAAAGGTCCCGGTCTCGGTAGGGATGCAGCATTACGAGCTATTCGAAGAAGTGGTATACCATTAAGTTTCGTACGTGATGTAACCCCTATGCCCCATAATGGATGTAGGCCCCCTAAGAAAAGACGTGTATAGAAATAAAAATGAAATAGATTTCAAGAGAAATAAACAATTCAATGATCTGATCAAATAATATTAATATGGTTCGAGAGAAAGTAAGAGTATCTACTCGGACACTACGGTGGAAGTGTGTTGAATCAAGAGCAGATAGTAAGCGTCTTTATTATGGACGCTTTATTCTGTCTCCACTTAAGAAAGGACAAGCCGATACAATAGGCATTGCAATACGAAGAGCTTTGCTGGGGGAAATAGAAGGAACATGCATCACCCGAGCAAAATTTGAAAAAATACCACATG